CAATTGCTGAATTTGTACCCTTCCATTTTATATTTGTTCTAGTATGTAAATAAATCGCGAATATAATCCAAGTAATAAAAGCCCAAGTTTCTTTTGGGTCCCAACTCCAATAGGATCCCCATGCTTCGTTAGCCCATACTGCTCCAGAAAGAATTCCTATGGTTAAAAAGACAAATCCTAGACTAATAACCCGATAACTCCAATAATCCAATTGTTGAATCAATTGTGACCTGTAATAATTCTTTGGAGAAAAAAAAGAAGTATTTTGTAAAACATTACTTCGTTCATTCATATAGTCGATTTCACCAAAGAAAAATGACTCATTTAAATTTACTAAATGATTATTCGTAGAAAAAAACTTTCTCTTTTTTCTAACTGTAATGACTAAAAGTGATACTGATAATAATGATCCACATAAAAGAGCTGCATAGCCTAATATCATCATACTTACGTGCATTATTAACCACTCGGATTGGAGAGCAGGTACTAATATTTTGGATTCGTGTATTTCAGTTAAAAGACCTGAAGTAGCAAAGCCCTGGGTAAAAATAGCACTTGGTCCAATTATTGTGCTTAGAAGATTTTGATTTTTTTTGAAATACGGGACTATATGAATCAGGGAAAAACTCCATGAAAGGAACATTAATGATTCATATAAATCACTTAGTGGAAAATGTCCCGAATAAACCCAACGAGTAACTAATAATCCTGTTATACAGGAAAAAGTCATTATCATCCCCTTTTCGGATGAATCATATAGTTTTACGATTTCATCGACTAAAAAAGTTATGAAATGAATTGTAATTACAATTGAAACAATCGAAAAAGAAATATGAGTTAATATATGCTCTAAAGTTGAAAATATCATAATTTTTTTTTTAAGGAGTCCCATAATTATAAAAAGGAAATCGGAAATTGAATTCATTATAGGATCTATTTACTTTTTTTAGGAGATGACATGCCGCCACTCGGACTCGAACCGAGATGCTCTAGCACTGCTTCCTAAGAGCAGCGTGTCTACCAATTTCACCATAGCGGCTTGTCTTGAATTCATAATACCCTATAATACCCTATGAATAAGCAATCGTCTAGATTTAAGAATTAAATTGTTGCAATATTTTTTAGGAAAGATTCAAATTGATGAATAAAAATTCGTTCAAATAGGTATTTGAAGGTTCATTATTTGAATTTAGGCTCTTAGTTTTAGTGTGTATTTTAGACTCTCCTCGACTTGAACTCTTGGAAAACTAGATAGTCCAACTATGAATTAAGGGATAGAACCCCCCCCAAAAAAAAACATTTTTGTTTTGTTTTAATGAACTGTTTTTGATTTATTTGATTTCAAACATCGAAACCAAAAAATCCATTTTATCAATGAACAAAAAAATTTTGGATCAGTAAAAATTGACACATATTTATCCAAAAAAATTTGTTAAGTGTTTTTGAGTGGATTGATGGCAATAAATATACAGGAATCTATATAGGAATTCATAGAAAATCCAAAAAGAAGAAAGTTGCACAAAAAGGTTTAGAATTTTAATCAATTAGTTTCAATGATTTTGATTTTTTACTCGCCTTTCTATAGAGAAAACGTGGATCTAGAGAAAAAAGAAAACCTTATATTCTTATATTATTGCTTATATTATTGTAAGAAACAGGCTGATGGGGAAAATAATACTCCCCACCTTGGAATTGAGAAAATATACTAAAAAGACAATTACGTATCTTATGTTTTTTTGTCAAAAAAAAAAAGGATTCTTTTTTTTTTGAATTCAGTACGGTAAAGAGAAAAATCCTTATTCTAATTCTAAGAGCGAAACAAATTCCATTTCCTATTGATTAACTCAACAGGGAATGGAAGGCGGGAATTTTATTTTTGAAACGAAATGAGTCAATTTTTGAGTCAAACCGATTCAGATTATTGTAACATGTTATGTTTTATTACTTATTTTATTTGTTTGTTGCACAAAAAAACTTTTGGAATTCCCGGTAGAAATAGATTTCCCTAAGGAAAACGCTTTTAACGCTGCCCAATACCCCTTCTTTTTCCAAAAATTTTTACGAATACGCTTTTTTGATGCAGAAGTACGTTTTTTTGGAACTGCCATTTAAATAAAAATTAAGAGATTACTCATTGGTATAGCTGGATGTGAAAGACATCTATTGTTCAAAAGAAATTTGCGCTTTGCCAATTCATTATGTATTTCTTTTCTAGATAATATTTTTGATTCTAAAATCAAAAAGAATACATAAGATGCGTGAAAGATATGGGAAAATAGCATAAACTATTTTTATTACTAAAAAAAAAGAATATTCTTTTTTTTTTTTAGTAACTTGTCAAATTCGCGAAAAATATGCCTAATTTAACTTGAATTTGAAAGTTCGAAGGAGACTAGTAATTAATCTGCTTTTTTCATATGATTTGACCAATTGTAACTTCTTGATTTGAATATTTGAAGTATTTAGCAGAAACTTCTAAAGAATAAGTATAAAAAGAAAT